AAAAACAAATACAAAACTTTTTCTTGAATTAATAAAAAAAATGAGTGATAAATCCATTTATAATAATTCAAGAAAACAAGAAATAATTAATAAAAAAAAGAAAAAACCACTTCCGTTTATTTCAAAGTCACTTGATAATATCAGTAATGTTAAAACTAACTCACGTGGTTTTTATGACTTATCCGACATATCCCAAGCATATGTATTTTACAAATTATCACAAATCCAAGTTAGTAATTCGTATAAATTAAGATATGTTCTTGACTATCAAGGAATCCCTTTTTTTCCGAAACCCGAAATAAAGGATTTTTTTGAAACGCGAGGAGTGGTTCATTCGAAATTGGGGAATAAGAAACTTCCGAGTTATGAAATGAATCAATGGAAAAATTGGTTAAGAGGGTATTATCAATACAGTTTATCTCAGATAAAATGGTCTAGATTAATACCAGAAAAGTGGCGAAATACGCTTCATAAGCGTCATATAGCTAAAAAGGAAATTGTAAGCAAACGGGAGGAAAAAGACCACTTAATTGATTCTAAAAAACAATTTGAAGCATATTCATTATCTAATCAAAAAGAGAATTTTCAAAAAGACTATAGGTATGATCTTTTATCATATAAATTTATTGATTATGAAAATAAAACGGAATGCTTTTTTTATAGATCTCCGTTTCAAGGAAATAAGAATCAAGAGATTTATTACACGTCTAAAGAGATCCTTTTAGATATACCGAGAAACATCCCTATTCATAATTATCTAAATAATTATCTAGGAAGGGTTGATACTCTATATATGGATATGGAAAAAATGGCCAATAGAAAATATTTTGATTGGAAAAGTCTCAATTTTTATCTTAAACAAAAAGTTAATATTGAGGCCTGTACCACGACCAATACCAATAGGAATCAAAATGTTCAAATCCTTACTACTAATTCTACTAAAAAGGACCTTTCTTATCTTAAAATTCCAGAAAAAAATCTACCAAATTCTCATAAAGGTTTTTTTGATTGGATGGTAATGAATGAAAAAATCCTAAAGCAGCCCATATCAAATCTGGAATCTTGGTTCTTCCCAGAATTTGTATTGCTTTATAGTGCATATAAAATGAAACCCTGGTTTATACCAAGTAAATTACTTCTTTTAAATTTGAATAGAAATGAAAATTGTAGTCAAAATAAAAAGATCAATGAAAAGGAAAAAGGAAGTTTTTTGGTTGCATCGAAAAAAAAGTATTCAAATAAAAAAGAAAAAGAACCCATAAGTCGAGGAGATCTTGGATCTGTTCTCTCACAGCCAAAAGATATTGAAGAAAATTATGTAAGGTCAGACATGAAAAAAGGGAAAAAGAAAAAACAATACAAAAACAAGACAGAAGCAGAACTAGATTTCTTCCTGAAACGTTATTTGCTTTTTCAATTGAGATGGGGCGATACTTTAAATCAAAGAATGATCAATAATATCAAGGTATATTGTCTCCTGCTTAGACTCGTAGATCCACGAAAAATTACTATATCCTCGATTCACAAGAGAGAAATTTGTTTGGATTTAATGCTAATTCAGAAGAATTTAACTCTTACAGAATTGATGAAAAGGGGAATACTGATTATAGAACCCGCCCGCCTGTCTGTAAAAAAAGACGGACAGTTTATTATGTATCAAACCATAGGTATTTCGTTGATTCACAAGAGTAAACACCAAACTAATAAAAAATATCAAGAGCAAGGATATGAACCTAAGACTCATTTTGGTGAAGCTATTTCAACACAGCAAAGAATAACCGAAAATATAGAAAAAAATCGTTTTGATTTGGTTGTTCCTGAAAATATTTTATCGTTTAAACGTCGTAAAAAATTGAGAATTCTAATCTGTTTCAATTCAAAGAATAGAAATAATATAGATATAAATCCATTATTTTGGAACGAAAAGAACCTAAAAAACAGCATCCAGGTTTCACATGACAACAAGCATCTTGATAAAGAAAAAGATCAATTAATGAAATTAAAGCTTTTTCTTTGGCCTAATTATCGATTAGAAGATTTAGCTTGTATGAACCGTTATTGGTTTAATACGAATAATGGTAGTCGTTTCAGTCTGTTAAGGATACAGATATATCCACGATTAAAAATTTGTGGATAATACATTTTTTGTAAATATGCTATACCCTATAATATATATATATATATATTCATAGTAGAGTATGCGGGGTATATGAAAACAAACAAATATACGGATCACGTGCCTTGTCTCACATTTCAGTAATGTTTCAATTATATCTCAAAATGAATCAACAGAACCTTGGAACTTTCTTCATTTTAGGTCTAAATTCAAATTATTCGGCGAAAAAATGTACCAATCCTTTTCTACTCCTATCTAAATCCAATTTCAAATGATTAAATTATTTGAATTCAGAAAATTAGAAGTTCATAAAGAATTTATGATTATATTATTGTATATACCACATTCAAATTAATGACCTTATTATTATTATTACTGATCAGTAAAATCCATATCTGTAAAAAGCGGAAGGGGATTTTTTTTATGGTAAAAAATTCATTCATTTCGGTTCTTTCTCAAAAAGAAAACAGAGGGTCTGTTGAATTTCAAGTATTCAATTTCACCACTAAGATAAGGAAACTAACTTCACATTTGGAATTGCACAAAAAAGATTCTTCATCTCAGAGAGGATTGCGCAAAATTTTGGGAAAACGTCAACGGCTGCTGGCCTATTTGTCAAAAAGAAATAGAGAACGCTATAAAGAATTAATCCGCGAGTTGGATATTCGTGAGATAAAAACTCGTTAATTTGAAGAGTGATACCTTTGAGCTTAATCGTTTAAATTTTGATGAACTTATTTTTACTTTAAACAATGCACGGAAGAATGACTCGAGAAAAACTTATGATTGCACCAACTAAAAGACAAGACCTCATGATAGTCAATATGGGTCCTCACCACCCGTCAATGCATGGTGTTCTTCGATTGATTGTGATTGTGACTCTCGATGGTGAAGATGTTATTGACTGTGAACCAATATTGGGTTATTTACATAGAGGGATGTAAAAAATTACGTAAAATCCAACAATTATACAATATTTGCCTTATGTAACGCGTTGGGATTATTTAGCTACTATGTTTACAGAAGCAATAACCGTAAACGGACCCGAGCGACTAGGCAATATTCAAGTACCTAAAAGGGCTAGTTATATCAGAGCTATTATGTTGGAATTGAGTCGTATCGCCTCCCATTTATTATGGCTTGGCCCTTTTCTAGCAGATATTGGAGCCCAAACCCCCTTATTTTATATTTTTCGAGAACGCGAATTGATATATGACCTATTCGAAGCTGCTACCGGTATGCGCATGATGCATAATTAGTTTCGTATTGGAGGGATTGCTGCTGATTTACCTCATGGCTGGATAAAAAAATGTTTGGATTTTGGAAATTTGTTAGCTCGGTATTTAGTACGAATCAGTGAAATGACAGAATCCATAAAAATTATCCAACAGGCTTTGTAAGGAATTCCAGGGGGGCCCTATGAGAATTTAGAAGAGCGCGAATTGATATATGACCTATTCGAAGCTGCTACCGGTATGCGCATGATGCATAATTAGTTTCGTATTGGAGGGATTGCTGCTGATTTACCTCATGGCTGGATAAAAAAATGTTTGGATTTTGGAAATTTGTTAGCTCGGTATTTAGTACGAATCAGTGAAATGACAGAATCCATAAAAATTATCCAACAGGCTTTGTAAGGAATTCCAGGGGGGCCCTATGAGAATTTAGAAGCCCGGCTCTTTAATAGAATAAAGAACCCTGAATGGAATGGTTTTGAATATCGATTTATTAGTAAAAAACCTTCTCCAACCTTTGAATTATCCAAGCAAGAACTTTATCTAAGAGTTGAGGCGCCAAAAGGAGAATTGGGCGTTTTTCTGATAGGAGATCGGAGTGTTTTTCCTTGGAGATGGAAAATTCGACCGCCGGGTTTTATCAACTTGCAAATTCTTCCACCAATTAGTTAAAAGAATTAAATTGGCTGATAGTATGACGATACTAGGTAGTATAGATATCATTATGGGAGAAGTTGATCGTTGAAATGATAATCGATACAACAGAAATACAGGCTATCAATTCTTTTTCCAGGTTGGAATCCTTAAAAGAAGTTTATGGAATCGTAGGGATACTCGGCTCTATTTTAACGCTTGTATTAGGAATCACACTAGGCGTCTTAGTAATTGTTTGGTTAGAAAGAGAAATCTCTGCGGGGATACAACAACGTATTGGACCCGAATACGCCGGGCCTTTGGGAATTCTGCAAGCTTTGGCAGACGGTACAAAACTACTTTTCAAAGAGAATCTTTTTCCATCTAGAGGAGATACTCGTTTATTTAGTATTGGACCATCCATAGCAGTCATATCCATTTTACTCATTTCTAAAATATCTGGTCAACAAACAATACGAGCTGCCAGGTACATTGGTCAGGGTTTCGTGATTACCTTGTCCCACGCGAATCGTTTGCCGGTAACTATTCAATATCCCTACGAAAAATTGATCATATCGGAACGTTTACGAGGCCGTCTACGAGCTGCTGCTCAATCAATTAGTTATGAAATACCATTAACTCTATGTGTATTATCAATATCTCTACGTGTGATTCGTTGAGACATAAACTTCTCCCACTTTTTTTCGAGAAAAGGGGTGAAATGAATTGAATAGATATCTTCATTTTTATATTAATTATTCGGATTAATGAACTAAATCAGATAGTTATATGAGTGAAAGAAAACGGCTTATATAAATAAAAATTAGCAGTCAAAATATTGAGTCTCATTTTCTATGTATAAGAGTTAAGCAGAAATAAATATAGGCGATCGAGAGTATTTACCCCACGGTTGTTTGATTAGCTATTGTGGTCTGAAGCGGGTTCAAAAGATCAACCATATGTTGTTTTATTATCTATTTCCATAGATATATTACCCTAACGAGAGATTAAAAAAGACGAGTGGATGGTTAGAAAGACCAAGATACACAAAGGATTAGTAATGGAGATTCTGAAAATTACCCAAAAGGATATTTCTTTTTAGAAAACTAATTCAAATTAATATTTTTAAAATCTCATATTATTATTATTATTATTATTATTATTATTATTATTATTATTATTATTATTATTATTATATTAATTAATAGCTTCAAATGACAAAAATTAATTTATTTTTTGGAAAACACATGTATTTTTAACCAAATTTTCAATGAATTATCTATACTTAAATAAACCATTAATTAAATATTGTAACAAATAATTAGTGTCATAGACTTTTTTTCTCTAAATTTATTTTCTTGTTATTTAATTTAAACTTAAGTAAACAAATGAACATAAAATTTTTTGTAACACATAAATTATTAAATATGCAAAAGAGAAAGAAAAAAAAAGAACAAAAAAATAACCAAAAAAAGAAACAAAAATATAAGAAAAAGAACCAAAACAAGAATTTAACAAAAAAAAAAAAAAAAAAAAAGAAAACAGCGGTCAAGTGGGCTGGCCCACTAACATTGATTTCTTCCACTCTAATGCTCAATCTTTGGCTCTCTATCGATCCTACAAACACATTAAGATTAATAATCTGAAAGGTCCTTAGATTTATTTGTGACCTATGAGGAGACGTGTGGGGTGAAAATCTCATGTACGTTTCTGTAATAGCGATGAGAACAGTGATGTTATTACCGACTATGATTATCTAACAGTTCGAGTACCGTTGATATAGTTGAGGCTCAATCAAAATATGGTTTTTGGGGGTGGAATTTGTGGCGTCAACCTATAGGGTTTGTTATTTTTCTAATTTCTTCCTTAGCAGAATGCGAGAGATTACCTTTTGATTTACCAGAAGCAGAAGAAGAATTAGTAGCGGGTTATCAAACCGAGTATTCGGGTATCAAATTTGGTTTATTTTATGTTGCTTCCTATCTAAATCTATTAGTTTCTTCGTTATTTGTAACTGTTCTTTACTTGGGTGGTTGGGATATCTCTATTCCATATCCGCCCGTTAGCGAATTTCAGCATATAAATACAAAATGTCAAGTTTTTAGAACAATAATTGGCATCTTTATTACATTATCTAAAACTTATTTATTCTTGTTCATTTCTATTGCAACAAGGTGGACTTTACCAAGACTAAGATTGGACCAGTTGTTAAATCTTGTATGGAATTTTTTTTTACCTATTTCTCTGGGTAATTTATTATTAACAACTTCGTCCCAACTTCTTTCACTGTAAAAGTACAAAACTACTTTTCAAAGAGAATCTTTTTCCATCTAGAGGAGATACTCGTTTATTTAGTATTGGACCATCCATAGATGTCATATCCATTAACTCATTTCTTGAATTCTGGTCAACAAACACTACGAGCTGCCCGGTACATTGGTCAGGGTTTCGTGATTACCTTGTCCCACGCGAATCGTTTGCCGGTAACTATTCAATATCCCTACGAAAAATTGATCATATCGGAACGTTTACGAGGCCGAATCCACTTTGAATTTGATAAATGCATTGCTTGTGAAGTATGTGTTCGTGTATGTCCTATAGATCTACCCGTTGTTGATTGGAAATTGGAAACTGACATTCGAAAGAAACGATTACTTAATTACAGTATTGATTTTGGAATCTGTATATTTTGTGGTAATTGCGTTGAGTATTGTCCAACAAATTGTTTATCAATGACTGAAGAATATGAACTTTCTACTTTTGATCGTCACGAATTGAATTATAATCAAATTGCTTTAGGTCGGTTACCGGCGTCAATAATTGACGATTACACAATTCAAACAATTTCTCCGAATTCACCTCAAATTAAAAATGCATAAAACCCTTAATATTTACAAACCCCAAATCCCTTTTGGATTTTAAAATGAGGGTTTTCCTTGTTCAATACAAAACAAAAGGACGTTTGGTTGGCGAGAATCGCGGATTCGTTTTGATTGAAAATCAATTTCTATTTGAATAATAATTTCCAAAATATAAAGTTTTAACCTCTGCTTTCGAGAATAAGAATAGCCCAATAACTGTATCTACATCAACCCCAACTACCCTCATTCAAATTTCATTCAATTAATTAAGTATCCTATTTTTTAGGATAACTTTTCTTTTGTCCTGGTCAGGTCAACAAAGGCATGAAATAGTTCGATTTTTTATAAAAAATTAAATGGATTTACCCGGACCAATACATGATTTTCTTTTAGTCTTTCTGGGATCGGGTCTTGTATTAGGAAGTCTAGCAGTAGTATTACTTCCGAATCCAATTTATTCAGCCTTTTCGTTGGGATTGGTTCTTTTTTGTATATCCTTATTCTATATTATATCGAACTCTTATTTTGTAGCTGCTGCGCAGCTCCTTATTTATGTAGGAGCTATAAATGTTTTAATCATTTTTGCTGTGATGTTCATGAATGGTTCAGAATATTACAAAGATTTTCATCTTTTGGCCGTTGGGGATGGAGTTACTTCAATGGTTTGTACAAGTCTTTTTATTTCACTAATTACTACTATTTTGGATACGTCCTGGTATGGGATCGTTTGGACTACAAAATCAAATCAGATTATAGAACAAGATTTGATAAGTACTAGTCAACAAATTGGAATTCATTTATCAACAGATTTTTTCTTCCATTTGAACTTATTTCAATAATTCTTTTAGTCGCTTTAATAGGTGCAATTGCTATAGCTCGTGAATAAAGAATCTTTAAAAAGAGTAATTCAAATTTTTTGAATTACTGTCTAAAAAATAGAATAGATAGAAGAGAAAGGCTTTTGTTTTCTATCGATCCTATTACCTATTACTAATCTATTTTTCTTTTTTTGTTCAATATTTGTTAGAATTGATTTAATTATTATTCAGATTGAAATGAATCAAAATGGAAAGGGAGTTGGTTAATGATGCTCGAACATATACTTGTTTTGAGTGCTTATTTATTTTCTATTGGTATTTATGGATTGATCACAAGTCGGAATATGGTTAGAGCCCTTATGTGTCTTGAACTTATATTAAATTCAGTTAATATCAATTTTGTAACATTTTCTGATATTTTTGATAATCGCCTAAGGGAGGATATTTTCTCCATTTTTGTTATAGCTATTGCAGCCGCCGAGGCTGCTATTGGACTGGCTATTGTTTCATCAATTTATCGTAACAGAAAATCAACTCGTATTAACCAATCCAACTTGTTGAATAAGTAGTATTAATTTTAATATAAAAAATGAAAATTAAAATATTTATAAAGAAGTTCAAATCGGCAAATTTGGTACAGGGTAAGGTATGATCGTGGTTGCAAAAATATAAAAAATCAAAGTATTCTGGCCCTCGCGCACAAACCAATTGGGAAGTAGATTGATTCTGATCACTTATTGATTCGTCTGGTATCTAAATATAGGATTCACTTATCAATTAGTTTACTAGACCGAAAATTTATGACGTTCAAAAATGTATAGATCCAATGTCACATTCAGTAAAGATTTATGATACGTGTATAGGATGTACTCAATGTGTCCGGGCGTGCCCCACCGATGTATTAGAAATGATACCTTGGGACGGATGTAAAGCTAAACAAATTGCTTCTGCTCCAAGGACCGAGGACTGTGTTGGTTGTAAGAGATGTGAATCCGCCTGTCCAACGGATTTCTTGAGCGTTCGGGTTTATTTATGGTATGAAACAACTCGCAGTATGGGTCTAGCTTATTGATACGTTCCATAAAACTCTACTTGAATCCATTTTTTTACCGGCAAAACCCGTGCCCAAAATATTTGAATTTGAGCACGGGTTTTTCTGGCCCAAGTATATCTTGTCTTTACCACGAACCAATTTCCTTGCTTAACATTAATTATTAATTGTAGTTTTACCAATATTTGCGAGTTCCTTAATTTTCTTTCTTCCACATAGAGGAAATAGATTAATCCGCCGGTATACTATACGTATATGTATTTTAGAACTTATTCTAACGACTTATGCCTTCTGCTATCATTTCCAAGCGGACGATTCGTTAATCCAACTAGTGGAAGATTATAAATGGATCCGTTTTTTTAATTTCCATTGGAGATTGGGCATAGACGGGCTCTCTATAAGACCCATTTTACTCACGGGATTCATCACTACTTTAGCGGCTTGGCCAGTTACTAGAGATTCTCGATTTTTTTCTGATGTTAGCAATTTACAGCGGGCAAATAGGATTATTTTCTTCTCGGGACCTTTTACTTTTTTCCTCATGTGGGAGTTAGAATTAATTCCCGTTTATCTACTTGTATCCATGTGGGAAGGAAAAAACGGCTGTACTCGGCTACAAAATTTATTTTGTACACGGCGGGTGGCTCCGTTTTTCTTTTAATGGGAGTTCTGGCCTTGGAAATAATATTTTATATTGGATTTTTTATTGCTTTATGCTGTCACACGGCGGGTGGCTCCGTTTTTCTTTTAATGGGAGTTCTGGCCTTGGAAATAATATTTTATATTGGATTTTTTATTGCTTTTGCTGTCAAATTACTAATCATACCCCTACATACATGGTTACCAGATACCCACGGAGAGGCGCATTATAGTACTTGTATGCTTTTAGCCGGAATCTTATTAAGAATTAAGGGGGCGTATGGATTAGTTCGAATCAATATGGAATTATTCCCTCATGCTCATTCTATATTTTCCCCCTGGTTGCTAATAATAGGCGCAACACAAATAATCTATACAGCTTCAACATCTCTCGGCCAGCGGAATTTTAAAAAACGAATAGCCTATTCCTCCGTATCTCATATGGGTTTAATAATTATAGGAATAGGTTCTATCACTGATATGGGGCTCAACGGAGCCCTTTTACAAACAATCTCTCGTGGGTTTATTGGCGCTGCACTTTTTTTCTTCGCCGGAACGACTTATGATAGAATAAGGCTTGTTTCTCTTGACGAAATGGGTGGAATAGCTATCCCAATGCCAAAAATATTCACGATGTTCAGTAGCTTTTCGACGGCCTCCCTTGCATTACCGGGTATGAGTGGTTTTGTTGCCGAATTTATAGTCTTTTGGGGGCTAATTACTAGCCAAAAATATCTTTTAATGATAAAAGCTCTAATTACTTTTGCAATGGCAATTGGAATGATATTAACTCCTATTTATTATCTATGTTACGCCAGATGTTCTATGGATACAAGATATTTAATATTTCAAACTCTTATTTTTATGATTCTGGGCCGTGGGAGTTATTTCTTTTGATCTCTATTTTTTTACCCCTACTGGGTATTGGCATGTACTCTGATTTCCTTCTTTTACTATCAGTTGAAAATGAAAAGGTTGAAGTTATTTTATCTAATTTTTTTTATAGTTAGTTATTATTCGTAAGAAACAATAAAAAAATGTTCGTTATATAATAACAAAAAGTAGCCTTTTTCTTTTATGTATAAGTAAAAAAAATGAATAATGAATGTGAACTGACGAGAACCCGGCGAATTACTAGAATATTCTAGTAATTCGCCGGGTTCTCGTCAGTTCACACAAAGTTTTTTTATATGATATGCGATATACACTTTTATATTTCTGAACCCCCCTTTTTTAATTCAATTATAATGTAAATGAACCATAACTATGTAGTCCTATTCCTAATAGATTGACTCCAAAATAGCATATCCAAATTATAAGAAATCCAATAGACGCCACAATTGCCGAATTTGTACCCTTCCACTTTATATTTGTTCGAATATGTAAATAAATCGCAAATACGATCCAAGTAATAAAAGCCCAAGTTTCTTTTGGGTCCCAACTCCAATAGGATCCCCATGCTTCGTTAGCCCACACCGCTCCCGAAAGAATTCCTGTGGTTAAAAAGATAAACCCTAGACTAATAACCCGATAACTCCAATAATCCAACTGTTGAATTAATTGTGATCTGTAATAATTCCGTGGATAAAAAAACGAAGTATTTTGAAAAAAATTACTCCGTTCATTCATATATTTGATCTCACTAAAAAAAAATGACTTATTTAAAAAATGATTACTCGTAGAAAAAAACTTTCTCTTTTTTTTTACTGTAATGACTAGAAGAGATACTGATAATAATGATCCGCATAAAAGGGCTGCGTAGCCTAATATCATCATACTTACGTGCATTATTAGCCACTCGGATTGAAGAGCGGGTACTAATATTTGGGATTCGCGTATTTCAGTTAAAAGACCTGAAGTAGCAAAGCCCTGCGTAAAAATAGCACTTGGGCCAATTATTGTGCTTAGCAGATTTTTATTTTTTTTGAAATGCGGAACTATATGAATAAGGGAAAAACTCCACGAAAGAAAGATTAACGATTCATATAAATCACTTATTGGAAAATGTCCCGAATAAATCCAACGAGTAATTAAGAATACTGTTATACAGATAAAAGTTATTATCATGCCTTTTTCGGACGAATCATATAGTTTTACGAGTTCATCGACTAAAAAGGTTATCAAATGAATTGTAATTATTATTGAAACGATCGAAAAAGAAATATGAGTTAATATATGCTCTAAGGTTGAAAATATCATAAAAAAAAAAGAAATTTATAAATTATAAAATAATAAGAAAATGGGGAACTGAATTCATTTTCATTTATAAGACCTGTTTACTTTTTTTAGTAAATCACATGCCGCCACTCGGACTCGAACCGAGATGCTCTAGCACTGCTTCCTAAGAGCAGCGTGTCTACCAATTTCACCATAGCGGCTTGTCTTGAATTCATAATAGCCCGTGGCTAATCAATCGTCTAGATTTTAGAATTCAATTGAGTGTAATATTTTTTTAGGAAAGATTAAAATTGATGAATAAAAATCCGTTCAACTAGGTATTTGAACGTTCATTATTTGAGTTTTAGCTGTGGTTTATTGTGTTGAACTCTTGTAAAACTAGATAGTCCTACTATGAATTAGGGGGTAGAACTCCTCTCCCCCAAAAAAAGAAGTCCTACTATGAATTAGGGGGTAGAACTCCTCTCCCCCAAAAAAAGAACCTATTTTGAATCATTTAAAATTGATACGTCTTTTATTCAGAATATCTTCACTAAGTGTTTTGCGTGGATTGATAGTGAGATGTAGGTGGGCTCTATATAGGAATTGAGAAAATAGGAATTTCGAAAAGTCAGAAAGTTGTACAAAAAAGAAAACCCTATAATTCATTCTATATCCAAATCAAATAGGTTGGTGGGTACAAGACTGCTTGTAAATTTGGAAATTTACTAAAAAAAGCAAGTATTCTTTTTTTTTTTTCAATTCGGAATAGAAGAATTCTTATTCTATATATTTATTCTATAATATTCGGAATAGAAGAATTCTTATTCTATATATTTATTCTATAATATTATATTTAAATTTTAAGAGCGGAGCGCATTCCATTTCCTATTGAGTCACTCAATAGGAAATGGAATTGGAGAATTGGATTTTCGACCTGAAATAACTCAAAAATCGAGTCAGACCGGTATATATTATTCCGACCTGTTATGTTTTATTACTTATTTTATTTGTTTGTCGCTCAAAAAACTTTTAGAATTACCGGTAGAAAGAGATTTACCTAAGGAAAACGCCCTTAACGCTGTCCAATAACCCTTCTTTTTCCAAAAGTTTTTACGAATACGCTTTTTTGATGCAGAAGTACGTTTTTTTGGAACTGCCATTTAAATAAAAATTAAGAAATTACTCATTGGTATAGCTGGATGTGAAAGACATCTATTGGTCAAAAAAAATCTAAACTAAAAACTAAAGGAGTAGATAAGATGGGTAAAAAATATGTCCAATTTGACTATAATTTTCAAATTCCAAAGAGACTAGTAATTTAGTTCTTTCTTTCATTTGACCAACTAGAACTTCTTTATTTCAATATTTGAAGTATTTAGTAGAAGCTCAGAAAGAATAAGTTTAAAAGAAAAAATTATATTTAAGTTAGTGCATATCTTCGTTTTTTTTATTCACTCCTTTCTTTCATTTGACCAACTAGAACTTCTTTATTTCAATATTTGAAGTATTTAGTAGAAGCTCAGAAAGAATAAGTTTAAAAGAAAAAATTATATTTAAGTTAGTGCATATCTTCGTTTTTTTTATTCACTCCTTTTTAAAAAGTACATTGAATCGAAAACAAAAAATATTAATTTAAGAATTAAAAAACTTTTTTATGGAACAGACATATCAATACGCATGGATTATACCTTTCATTCCACTTCCGGTTCCTATGCTAAGTAGGGGTGGGACTTCTTCTTTTTCCGACAGCAACAAAAAACCTTTGCCGTATGTGGGCCTTTCCGAGTATTTTATTGTTAAGTATAGTCATGATTTTTTCAGCTAATCTGTCTATTCAACAAATAAATAGCAGTTCTATCTATCAATATGTAATGATTTTTCTTTCGAATCCTGCTATTTGATTGATCCACTTACTTCTATTATGTTACTGTTAATCACTACTGTTGGAATTATGGTTCTTATTTATAGTGATAATTATATGGCCCACGATCAAGGATACTTGAAATTTTTTGCTTATATGAGTTTTTTCAGTACTTCGATGTTGGGATTAGTGACTAGTTCAAATTTGATACAAATTTATATTTTTGGGGAATTGGTTGGAATGTGTTCTTATCTATTAATAGGGTTTTGGTTCACACGACCTCCTGCCGCAAATGCTTGTCAAAAAGCGTTTGTAACTAATTGTATAGGGGATTTTGGTTTATTATTAGGAATTTTAGGTTTTTATTGGATAACAGGTAGTTTTGAATTTCGGGATTTATTCGAAATATTCAATAACTTGATTTATAATCATGAAGTCAATTCTCCTTTTGTTACTTTGTGTGCTACTCTATTATTTGCCGGTACAGTCGCCAAATTTGCACAATTTCCCCTTCATGTATGGTTACCTGATGCTATGGAGGGACCCACCCCTATTTTGGCTCTGATACATGGTGCTACCATGGTAGCAGCGGGGGTTTTTCTTGTAGCTCGCCTTATTCCTCTTTTCATAGTTATACCCTATAATAATGAATTTTATCTCGTTGATAGGAATAATCACCGTCTTATTAGGAGCTACTTTAGCTCTTGCTCAAGCAGTAGATCCATAATCAAAAAAGTGTTTGTGATTGTTCCAGAAGAAATGAAACAAAAGATATGGTAGAGCTAGGACAGTTATTGTATGAGGTCTACCCAATGCTAGATGCAGAGGCGCATAATAGATCGATATGAACATCATGAGTTGTCCCGTAATAAAACCGGTTGTTGCTGAATGGAATCCGTTGTTGGATATTCTCCCGATAAAAGTCAGAATATGGTTCTTATGGGTGGTTTAACAAAGTATGTACCAATTACAAAAACTTCTTTTTTATTAGGTACCCTTTCTCTTTGTGGTATTCCACCCCTTGCTTGTTTTTGGTCAAAAGATGAAATTCTTAATGATAGTCGGTTATATTCGCCGATTTTTGCAATACTAGCTTGGGCCACAGCAGGATTAACCGCCTTTATATATGTTTAGGATCTATTTACTTACTTTTGAAGGGCATTTAAACGTTAACTTTCAAAATTATACTGGAAATAAAAATATCTCTTTATATTCGATATCTCTATGGGGTAAGAGGTGTTCAAAACGAATTAACAAAAATTTTGATTTATTACGAATGAATAATAATGAAAGTTCTTATTATTTTTCCAAAAAGAGATATCGAAATGATGATAATGTGCTAAAAAATAGTGGACGACAGTTTTTTTTAATATTGTCCATAAGGATAATAAAAAATCTTTTTATTATCCTTATGAATCAGACAATACTATGTTATTTCCGTTATTTGTATTAGTCCTATTTACATTGTTTGTTGGAATTTTAGGAATTTCTTTTAATCAAGAAGGAACAGGTTTGGATATATTATCCAAATGGTTAGCTCCGTCTATTAATCTTTTACACCAAAAATTAAGAAATTCCTTGGATTGGTATGAGTTTTTGAAAGATGCAATTTTTTCAGTAAGTATA